TCTGAAAATAGTTACGGTACACTACTATAAGATGTTCTATTTTTCCATAGAACTGTATTCGCTCAAGAAAGGTTCCAGAAGATGTTAATCGTAAATAAGAAGATTGTTTACGAAGAAAAACGAATAAAAATTCGCATTCAGATACATAAGAATTATATAGGAACTGAAATAGTCTTTTATTTTCTTTTGAAAAAACATAAATTGATTTCTTCGGAGTAATGAGACTATTCCAATTATGATATTCGTGGAGAAAGAATCGCAATAAATGCAAAGATGGAACATCTTCGATCCGACATTGAAGGATTTGAACCAAGATTTCCAAATGGATAGGATAGGGTATTAGTATATCTGACACATAATTTAAATGTAATAATTTGTCCTCTAAAAAGGGAAATATTGAATGAATAGATCGTAAATTATGACATTTTGGTATTTCTTTTTCTTCGGGAAAAGATACTAATCGCAGCGAGAATGGAATTTCCACAATGACCGCAAAACCTTCTGATATCATCTGAGAAAAAAAATGAGAATAAAAATAATTGTTGTGCCCAACGAATCGATTTTGATTAGAATAATTAACCGAATTAATTAAATAATTCTGTTGATACATTCGAATAATTAAACGTTTCACAAGTACTGAACTAGATTTATTGTCATAACCAATAATTTCCACGGGTTCGTAAAAAATCGAATCGTTTAAACCATGATCATGAGCAAACGCATAAATATACTCCTGAAAAAGAAACGGATATAGGAAGTGTTGTTGCCGAGATCTATCTTTTTCTAAATATCCTTGTAATTCTTCCATTTACATTTCTACTTGAGCCAGAGGCAGGAGGTTTTTCTTGGTTTATCAAATGATACATACATAGTGCAATATGATCAGAACAGGGTATTATGTATTGTATTATGTATTATAGTATAGTAAGAAAAAAATATATACCCCGGAAAAGAAAGAGGGAGTCCAATCAACAGATCTTTTTACCTTCCTTTTCTATCCAATTGGTTTATGTTCGTTATAATTACAACAGGAGAAAAAATCCTTTATTTTTGCAACCCAATCACTCTTTTGACTTTTGAATAAATTCTCTTTATCAATATACTGTTTCTTCTACACATCCGTCTACAATCCATAATAAAGAATAATTAGGATTCTGAAAAAAAAAAAGAAAAAATCAATGGTTCACTCACAGGAGAACCCACTCTTTCCCGCATTAGGCACTAATTCATTTTTAACGTCTAATTAGATCGGGTAATCATTCCAATTAAGAACATAAGCTCGTTGCTTTTTATTTTACCAGAATTGGAGCCATAGAGCTCTATCCATTTATTCACTAGACCCAACTGTAAATGTGAATTTCTTTTGTCCCCTTCCAAAAATCAAAACAATCTTTTGGAACTGTAATGATCCGGTAAGGATAAACTCAAAGTTCTACTTTAACTTTGACTTTCATTTCAAATTAAATAAATTAATAAAATCGAAAATCTAATAAAATAATAAATTGATTTTATTACGACATGCTGTTTTTTCCATTCATTACCCTTGAGGATCAGTCGTGGTCTTATAGACTATACCAATAGTCTGGACGAATTCGTTGCTTCATCCAAATGTGTAAAAGATCATAGTCGCACTTAAAAGCCGAGTACTCTACCGTTGAGTTAGCAACCCGGATAAATAGGATATGTAGATACGATCGAAATATAAAAATCAATTGAATTGCACTGCACGACCCTATCAAAACATTGAACTAGCAACACATCGAAAAGAAAGATTTTCTGATCAATTAGAAACACAAAATACCAAAATTAGCAGATCGGATTAAAAATATTCCTAATCGAAATGTAAAAATTATGACAGACCACCCATTTTTTATCAAATTCTTTTTTGATTTTCCCTAAGAAAATACATCTTGTATGAGAGTAAATGCAGCAAGGCAAACCCATCATTTGAGTGAAGGAAACAAAAAAAACCAATATGGGGTGGGGATAAACAGCCCTATTTATCTACGATCGAATTATATTTGTTCGATACACCATTGTCAATATAAAAGCAATGTTGAGAAAGTAAATCAAGTAAATAAAATAAAGACTTGTGTTGGATTGGCACAACATAAATAAGAAATTGGAATGGAAAAAATTAAGGAAAAGGTAAATAAAAAATCCCCGGTTTATTCAATCAATAAAAGTACGATAAGCAAGCTTAACCCCTTGTTTGTTGTTAAATTCAATTCCCCCACCAAAATATGAATAAAGCAAGAAAAAGGAAAATGGTATGTAAATAGAAATAATTACACAAGGATAGATACTAGTTACCCTTCCCTACTTTATTTTATTTATTTAATAATTTTGTTTTTTCCTTTAATTAACTCAAAGTTCTTTCTTTAAAGAATTCTGCCTTCTTTAAAATATCATAAACAGTTCCTGTAGGTTGAGCACCTTTTTTAAGGAAATATAGAATAGCAGGAACATTTAAATAAGTTTGATTCTTTATCGGATCGTAAAAACCTACTTTTCGAAGATCTCTTCCTTCTCTTCGGAATCGAACATCAATTGCAACGATTCGATAGATGACTCATTGGGATAGATATAAATAAACAATGCCCCCCCTAGAAACGTATAGGAGGTTTTTTCCTCATACGGCTCGAGAAAAATGATTCCAATTTCTGTATATAATAGCAAGTGGATCCATAAAATCATGAATTTTACTATAATTTGAATTGAGTACTTTTTTCTTCTTCCTTACAGAAAAAGGAAGAAATCTCATTCATACTCATAACTCAAGTTGGGTAATTCTGACAAGAAAATCCTTAGACATTTATTGAGCCGTCTCTAAACTCTTTTGTTTGTCTCATTTCGAATCTATTTTTATTCCTCAGTCTGATCCAATTGTTGAGACAATTGAAAATAGTGTTTCCTTGTTTCGGAATCCTTTATCCTTGCTTTGTGAAATCATTGGGTTTAGACATTACCTCGGGGATCCTTATTCCTTTCAAAATGGCAGCAACATACCTTTTTTTGTTATTTCTTTCTATATAAATAGAATACGAATGATTGATTCCCTTGTGATACACTTTTCATCGAAATAGTTTTACCAATTTCGAAAAATTTGACTTTTCAAACTTGTTCTGAATTTGAACCTTTCGATTTAGAATTTATATATAGTGAGGATATACTTACAGAGTTGGTCTAACTTATTGATTTTCACTAACCCTAGATTCTTTCCCTTGAAAAATGAATCAATCCTTTCTTCTCGAGCTTCATCATGTACTATTTACTTATAACCCAACACAAATTAGGTTCCGGGCAGAACAGAACAAACTATGTCGAGCCAAGAGCATCTTCATTACTATAGAAGATGGCGGATGTAAAAATCCACAGCCGACCATGTCCTTCAAGTCGCACGTTGCTTTCTACCACATCGTTTCAAACGAAGTTTTACCATAACATTCCTCTAATTGAAATTTCAAAGCGGTATGGAATTGATTCAATATAAAATCATGAATAGTCATTGGTTCAACCGGTATATAATATTTCTATCTACGGATAAATAAGTATTTATCCGGATAAGGGTCAGCAAGGATCAAATTTATTTAATTTAACCCCATATTCTATCATATGAATTGAATGAAAATAAAGATATTCAATTTTACCCACATTTGACACTTGATTCCGTTTGTGAGAAACCAAACGAATTCTCAGATATGATTCTTAGAACCATTCTGAAAATTAATAAGAAAAGATTTTTCCCTTTAACAAATTATTGTTTCATGTGGAATGCAGTGTGATCCCATCTTTCGTTTCATGAAAAACGATCTGGGACGGAAGGATTCGAACCTCCGAATAACGGGACCAAAACCCGCTGCCTTACCGCTTGGCCACGCCCCATTTTGATTTCTATTCGATATTAATCAACACTAATATTGGTATTGGTTATTCGTCAATCCCAACCCAAATACACAAAAACATATGGGATATTTTGTTGCTAGGATTCAAGACATGTAGGTATAGAATCAAAAAAATTCATTGATCATTACATAGAATTCAATTAAGATATTGTATGAAAGTTGAATTCCTTATATTCTCATTTTAGAATGATAATGGGGGGAGGGATTTTTTATTTGGGAAAGTCCGAACCGAAGAAAAAGAAGGATTTCTTGATCTGCCTTTTTCATTTTTCCCTTATAAAAATAACTCAAAATTATCTAATCCACAAGAACGAAATGCTTGTTATGCTTAATATCTTTAGTTTAATCGGTATCTGTCTTAATTCTGTCCTTTATTCGAGTAGTTTTTTCTTCGCCAAATTGCCCGAAGCTTATGCCATTTTCAACCCAATCATAGATGTTATGCCTGTCATACCTGTACTCTTTTTTCTCTTAGCCTTTGTTTGGCAAGCCGCTGTAAGTTTTCGATGAAATCTTTAATACTCTGCTAAATTGATGATGTATTCGATAAAAAAATTCTAAAAATTGATAAGATCAGATAAGTCTTACATTACGAACCCTCGATTCAAAAATGGAAATTCTTGTATATTGAATGAATAACCGCAGCGATGAATTTGGATCAGCCCTTTCCCCGTTCTGACCTTCCGGTGAGTATGGACTATTAGATACTCCACAATACCTAATTATTGATATGACAAGAAATTTCGGGTAACGAATGAATCAAAATCTTATTACAAAAAAATTCGTTTTATTTTTCATTTTTTGGGGTGTCAAAACAAAAAAAAATGGTATATGTGGTAAAAAATAGGCAATCTATTTCCCTTTTTCAAAAAAAAAAATGATCTTGGAGATTGTGTAATGCTTACTCTCAAACTCTTTGTTTACACAGTAGTGATATTCTTTGTTTCCCTTTTTATCTTTGGATTCTTATCTAATGATCCAGGACGCAATCCTGGACGTGAGGAATAAAAAATTTCTAGTTTTTTTTTGCTTTTTTCAAAATTAATTCTTAATAATCTTATTTGTTTCATACATTTAACTATGATAAAATCAAGGGATGAGAATCTTTTCGAATTCGAAAATACCAAGTGATCAGAGAAAGCGGAAAGAGAGGGATTCGAACCCTCGGTACAAATAATTCGTACAACGGATTAGCAATCCGCCGCTTTAGTCCACTCAGCCATCTCTCCTAATTCCAAATTGAAAATTTGTTATGTGATGTAACACGTGAAATAAAGATTGATAAAAATCCACCTTCTTCTCTTTATTTTCTTTTTTCATTTGATTTTTATTTATTTAATCTTATTTAACTTTATTATTATTATTTATTTTATTATAGTCTAAATATATTATGTATAATAAAATATGTAAAAATATGTATAAGAAAAATAAGAAATATAAGAAAAATAAGAAAAAGATAGAAAAAAGCAATTGATCAGGAATTCAATATAGATAATGACTCAAAACGGATCTCCTCAATAGAAAGAATATCTTAGTTCTTTGATTTTATATGAAAGGTTTATTCTCCCGGCCTGATCTGCTTAAGTACTGGCCGGGACATTTCTTCTTTTATTCCATTGATTATTCTTTTTTTCTTTTTCTCAGTTTATTACTTAATTTCTTACTGTTGTCAAGTAAGGAATAAAAAAAGACATATGATAACATACATATGATAACATATATTATATATATATAAATACATTAAACAATATTAAATTACATTTAACAATTTGAAATATTCAAAATATTTCTATTCTAATAGAATAGAACTCAATATAACTCATTTACTTCTTCAAGAGACAAACTTTATTTGAACAGTTGAGATTCAATTGACCCGAATTCATAAGATCTGGCACCGGCAGTTGAAAAGAAGGTGAAAAAGGGGGGGTCCGTGTATACAGAATTTAGAATTTTTATAGTCTAGCTTCAATCACCCCTTCAGGCGGGAACTATTAGTTTAGTAATGACTTCCCAGCAAATGAAAAGCTTAACTTTTTTTGTTATGCTATTTAAATAAAATTATGTTATTTAAATAAGCTTTACACTCTTCGCTTAGCTTTTTTTTATTTTTATTTTAAGTCCCCGGCGAGACTAAATATGTGTCAACGCTAGAATTTTCATGATTCCACTGCTATCTTGATTTTGTCTCACCCCTTTTTTTTGTTCGACAAATGGTCCATTCATATACAATAATGAATATGTAGCGGGTATAGTTTAGTGGTAAAAGTGTGATTCGTTCTATTAACAACTTAAATAGTTAAGGGGTCCATCGGTTTTTTTTCAAACTCCGATCAAAAACTTTATTTCTTAAAAAGGTTTAATCCTTTTCTTCTCAATAGCATATTTGAGGAAAAATATACGTTCTCACGATTTGTATGTATCCAAAGGCCAATTAGAAATTGCATCAAAAAGTTGGATTATAGATATGGAGTCGCGAAGCATAATTTTTTTGAATTGGATTAACTATTCCAATTGAATAAGTATAGGTAAAGGATCTATGGATGAAGATACAAAAGTATATTTCCAATCGTAACTGGATCTTCCATTTTTGTGTTGTAAAAGGAAATTGAAGCCAAATAGCTAAAAAACGATAGTTTTGGTTTACTAGAACCATCAGCATATTGTTTCAGCTCGGTGGAAACCAAATTCTTTTCCTGAGGATCCTAGGAGTGAAAATAGGGAACGAAGTAACTAGACTAGATAGATTTGGTATAATCTCTCTCCTCTAGAGGGATCATCTAGAAAGCGGGTAGCTTTAGATGCATTCATACAAAAAAGCTGACATAGATATTATGGATCTCATTTTTTCTCTGGAAATACATGGACCTTCCATAAAGGAGCCGAATGAAACCAAAATTTCATGTTCGGTTTTGAATTAGAGACGTTAAAAATGATCAACCAACGTCGACTATAACCCCTAGCCTTCCAAGCTAACGATGCGGGTTCGATTCCCGCTACCCGCTCCATATTCTTTATTATACATGCGTCATCAATTTGAATATGCATCCTTTTTTTCCCGAAAAGATATATTTTCTGTATAATCGTTTTTTATTTGAGCAAGAGTAAAGTAAGAATACGAAAGAAGAAAATAGAAATGAAAAGCGTCCATTGTCTAATGGATAGGACAGAGGTCTTCTAAACCTTTGGTATAGGTTCAAATCCTATTGGACGCAATTTTTTTCCATCTATTTTGTTAAATGTCTATACTAAGAAACCCTTTTTGAATGATTCAAATCAGAAATTTTTCTCAATGATTACTCTCATGCTAAGAATAAGTATGATAAATTTATGGTTGTTCCTGAAGTAGAAATTGTTTGATCTGTTCCTGAATAGCTTCCTTCAAAACGGCTTCTGCTTGCTCGGTGAATATCTTGGTAGAAGATATAATTTCTTGGAATTGAGGTTTATTCTTTTTTAAGTAAGTACGTAACTGAACAAGAAATTTCTTTACCTGTCCAATTTCTAACGGATCAAGATATCCATTCGCTCCGGTATAAATAGTAGCTATCTGCTCTTCCACCGTGAGAGGGTCTGATTGGGATTGTTTAAGCAACTC